GTGTAAATGGTGTTGATGTCCAGGACTCAGGGTGTAATATATATATATATATATATATATATATATATATATATATATATATATAAATAAATTTTAATTTAAGCGGGATGTATAGGATTGTTTTTAGAATTTGATGAATTTGTGTGAGATATAGGGTAAGATTTGTTTGGTAGAATTTGTAGTGTAAGTTATTAATTGAGTATGCTTACAGAGCTAGTGTTGTATCAGTATAGTCATTCTCGGATTTTGGGGTTTGACGAGAGTAAGTGGCTATGCGGGTTAGTACTAGTTTTACGGGGGGTAGGGGGGTTTAGCTTAAAAAAATTTGTAAATTATATAGGTTCGTGGTTACTGTCGTGGGATTATTAAGAATTTTATGTCCAACAAGCATTAATTAATTAACACATGATTAAACTGACCGTAAGACAAGAAGTTTAAACGTGGGTCCAGTCTAATAGGGTTTGGCAGGTATCAGTTATGTGGGCCTGAGAACACAGAGAGAAAAAAGAGCTACTATATGCACTAGATCAGGTATGCCCGATAACTAGATGAATGTATAGAACACATCAACCGTTGGCCTTTTAAAGATAAATGTATGAACTTAAATAATTTAATGTGCTTGAAAAAAGAACCAGATGCCAGGATAGATCAGTTATGTACGCCAACTGTCAATGGACCTGAAACTAGTGATGTAGTGTCTTACTAACAGGGGTTGCTTATTTCTCGTGAGTTGCTAGACCAAGAGATAAACCAATACTGTGACGATAGTCATGCTGTAGGATAATTTCGAATAAGTGTGTCCGTGATTCATTGAAGTAGTGTATGTTGGTTATATGCATGTGGTAGAGAGTTGTATGTAAGATTAATCATTTAATGTACTCAGTACGGTTAACATCAATATTACTGGTGATATGCTTGTGGTAAATAAGTTGATGTACAATAATACATAGGGGTGGGTGTACGGTAAATTTTCTCTTGTGCGCGGGAGAAAGAAATAAAAAATATAGGGGTGGGTGTACGGTAAATTTTCTCTTGTGCACGGGAGAAAGAAATAAAAAATATAGGGGTGGGTGTATGGTAAATTTTCTCTTGTGCACGGGAGAAAGAGAGTTTGTCAAAGGGTAGTTTAGTTAAAATTCCGGTTTTGGGGGCCGGGGAAGAAGGTTAGAATCCTTTTCTTTTGAGGGGGAGGAGTTTTTGTTGCACTTCAGGAAGGTTTTTGGTCTTCATTCTTTGGTTTACAAGACCAATGCTTTGGGGCTTTAAGCTACTGTAGTGGTTTAGTTGGTTGCTTTGTTTTCGATTATGCTTGAGATTGGTATGAGTACAAGTAGGATTAGGAAGTAGAGGATGGAGGATGTTTGTCCGATGAGGATGAATGGGTTTTCTACTGGTTGTCCTCCGATTCATGTTAGTACTGCAAGGTTGGCTACGAATAGTCAGAATAGGGTTTGGGTGATTGGTCGAAATGTTAGTGTTCGTTGTTTTGATGTGTGAAGTATTGGGAGGATGAATAATACTAGGATGGAGAGTAGTAGGGCTAGGACTCCTCCTAGTTTGTTTGGGATGGATCGTAGAATAGCGTAAGCGAATAGGAAGTATCATTCTGGTTTGATGTGTGGGGGTGTTGATAATGGGTTGGCTGGGGTGAAATTGTCTGGGTCTCCTAGTAAGTTTGGGTTGAATATAGCGATTGATAGTAGTAGGGTTAGTACAATGATTAGGCCTAGCAGGTCTTTGTATGAGAAGTATGGGTGGAATGGGACTTTGTCAGTGTTTGAGTTGAGACCTGTTGGGTTGTTTGAGCCTGTTTCGTGGAGGAATAGTAGGTGAACTATGGTTAGTCCTGTAATTATGAATGGTAATAGGAAGTGTAGTGTGAAGAATCGTGTTAGGGTGGCATTGTCTACGGAAAAGCCTCCTCAGACTCATTGTACTATTGTATTGCCAATGTATGGGATGGCTGATAGTAAGTTTGTGATGACTGTAGCGCCTCAGAATGATATTTGTCCTCATGGCAGGACGTATCCTATGAATGCAGTGGCTATGGTTAGTAGTAGTAGAATTACGCCGGTGTTTCAGGTTTGTTTGTAAAGGTATGAGCCATAGTATAAACCTCGTCCGATGTGTAGGTAGATGCATATGAAGAATAATGAGGCTCCGTTGGCATGGGTGTTGCGGATTAGTCAGCCGTATTGTACATCTCGTGTGATGTGGGTGATTGATGAGAATGCTGTTGAGATGTTTGGTGAGTAATGTATGGCTAGGAATAGGCCTGTAATGATTTGGATGATTAGGCAGGCGCCAAGTAAAGATCCGAAGTTTCATCAAATGGAGATGTTTGATGGAGTTGGAAGGTCAATTAGTGAGTTGTTGATGATTTTGATTATTGGGTGTGATTTTCGTAGATTGGAGGTCATTATATTTTTGTAGTTGAATACAACGGTGGTTTTTCAAATCATTAGTCTTGGTTAAAGTCCAGGCGAGAATAATGGTATTTTTTATATTTTTGTTTGAGATTTGTTTTGTTTTTTGGGTTATTAGTGTGGCTTCTGGTCCTTCTCCTTATTATGGGGTTGTTGGTTTGGTTTTTGGGGCGGTGTTTGGGTGTTTAATGTTGGTTGGGGTGGGTGGGTCTTTTATTTCTTTGGTGTTGTTTTTGATTTATTTGGGTGGAATGTTGGTGGTTTTTGCATATTCTGTTGCATTGACTGGGGATCCGTATCCTGCTGTTTGGTGAGGCTATTTAGATTTGTCTTATATAATTGGTTATGTTTTGTTAATTGTTGGTGGGGTTGTAGTTTGTTCAGGGGTGTGAAGTTTAGAGGGGTATGGGGATGTTGTTATGGATTCTGGTGGTTTGTTTAGTGTTCGTGTGGATTATGTTGGAGTGTCGTGGTTTTATTATTACGGGTGTGTGGTTTTTTTAATTGTTGGTTGGGGTTTATTGTTGACGTTGTTTGTTGTATTGGATTTGGTTCGTGGTTTATCTTGGGGGGTTATTCGGTCTATTAGATGAGGAGGATTATGGTGATAGATAATAGGAATGATGTGAGGTAGATTTTGATTAGGCCTTTTTGTGTTGATGTTGTTGTGATGGGGGTGGTTTGTATTTTTGTTATTCATTTTGGTCCAATGTTTTCGTATCAGATTAGGTCGGTTAGGTGTGTTGCGGTGTTTTGGCTGAGTTTTAGGTTTTGTGTTGGTAATGATCGGTGGATTAGGGTATTGAAGTGTATGAGTAGGTTTGAAAGGGTGTGGGTTTTTGATGGTTTTATGGTTTTGTTGGTTATTGTGATTAGTTCTGTGGCTAGAATTAAGCCAATGGTTGTTATTATTAGTGCTGATGTTTTTATGTGGTATGGCATGGTTATTTGTGGTGTTTTTATTGGGATTGTGTTTGATGAGATTAGTAGTCCGGCGATGATACTTCCTATTGCTAGGCGAATGATTGGGTTGGTGGATGTGTGTTGGTTTTCGTTGATGGGTAGTATGGGTTGGAAGCGTGGTGGTCCTGCTTGCACTAGGATTGTGATTCGTAGGCTGTAGGCTGCGGTAAGGGATGTTGCGGTTAGTGTTAGGAGTAGGGCTCAGGCGTTTATGTGGGATGTGTTTATGGTTTCGATAATGTTGTCTTTGGAGTAGAATCCTGTTAGGAATGGAATTCCTGATAGGGCAAGGCTTCCGATAGTGAGGCATGATGATGTAATTGGTAGGGGTTTGTGTAGTCCTCCTATTTTTCGAATGTCTTGTTCGTTGTTTAGGCTGTGAATGATTGAGCCTGAGCATAGGAATAATATGGCTTTGAAAAAGGCATGTATTGTGATGTGTAGGAAGGCTAGTTGTGGTTGGTTAAGGCCGATGGTTACTATTATTAGGCCTAGTTGGCTGGATGTAGAGAATGCAATGATTTTCTTAATATCATTTTGGGTGATGGCGCAGATGGCCGTGAATAGTGTAGTGATGGCGCCAAGACATAGGCAGGTTGAGGTAGCTGTGTTGTTTGAGGAGATGATTGGGTGTATTCGGATTAGTAGGAAAATGCCAGCTACGACTATGGTGCTGGAGTGTAGTAGAGCTGATACTGGAGTGGGGCCTTCTATTGCTGCGGGGAGTCATGGGTGTAGGCCGAATTGGGCTGATTTTCCTGTTGCTGCCAGGATGAGGCTTAGGGTGGGTAGGAGTGGGGTTGTGTTGGTGTGGGAGAAGATTTGTTGTATTTCTCATGAGTTGAGGTTTGTTGATAGTCAGGCTATGCTTAGGATTAGGCCGATGTCTCCTATGCGGTTGTAGATGATGGCTTGTATGGCTGACGAGCATGCTTCTAGTCGGCTATGTCATCAGCCGATTAGAAGGAAGGATATAATTCCTACGCCCTCTCATCCGATGAAAAATTGGAATATATTGTTGGCGGTGACTAGTGTTATTATGGCTGTTAGGAAGGTTAGTAGATATTTGAAGAATTTTGTGATGTGTGGGTCTGATGCTATGTACCATTGGGTAAATTCTAGGATGGACCATGTGACGTATAAGGCTACCGGAATGAATATGATGGAGTATTGGTCGAATTTAAAGCTTATTGATATTGTGAATGTTGAGGTTATTGTTCAAGATCAGTTGGTGATAATTGATTCAACGTTGGAGTGAATGTATGTGGTGAGTGGTAGTAGGGTGATGAAGAATGCTGTTTTTACAGCTGTTTTTGGTTTTATTTTTATGGGTGATGTTATGAGTGGTAGGGTGAGGATTAGAAGGGATAGTAGTAATGTTGAGTTAAAAAGTGTTGTCATTACTTTCACTTGGAGTTGCACCAAGAGGTTGTGGTTCCTAAAACCAGTGGATTACTATTATCCTTTGAAAGTGAGGAAGCTGTGAATTTAATCTCAGAGAATAGTAATTAGCAGTTTCTATTATTACTTCCTCGGTTTATAAGGGGGTTTGAACTCCTATTTTTAGAGCCACAGTCTAATGTTTGGTTTAAAACTATATGAACAGTGGAGTGGGCCTCAGATTAATTCTGGTTTTATTATAAGTAGTATTATGGGCATAATGTGGAGGGTTATGATTAGGTGTTCTCGTGTATGGGTTGGTGTAATGGTTTTGATGTGTTGTGGTAGTTCTCCTCATTGGGTTGAGGAGAATATGTGTAGGGTGTAGGTGGCGGTGATTAGGGTTCCGAGGCCTGTGATGATGATTGTAGTGTTTGATCAGTTAAATAGTGAAGTGATGATGGTTAGTTCTCCTATTAGGTTAATGGTTGGTGGTAGGGCCATATTAGTAAGGCTAGCGAGTAGTCATCATGTGCCTATTAGGGGTAGGAGTAGTTGTATGTTTTGGGTTAATAATAGGGTTCGGCTGTGGATTCGTTCGTAGTTTGTGTTGGCTAAGCAGAATAATATGGATGATGTTAGGCCGTGAGCGATTATGAGGGTAATGGCTCCGGTGTAGGCTCATTCTGTTTGTGTGAGTGTAGCAGCGGTGACTAGGCCCATGTGGCTAATGGATGAGTAGGCGATTAGTGATTTTAGGTCAGTTTGGCGTAAGCAGATTAGGCTTGTTATAATAATGCCTCAAAGTGCTAGAATTATGAATGGGTAGTGGAGTGTTTTTGATAGGAAGTTAGTGGTTAGTGTAATTCGGATGATGCCATATCCTCCGAGTTTTAGTAGGATGGCGGCTAGGATTATTGATCCTGCGATTGGGGCTTCTACATGTGCTTTTGGAAGTCATAGGTGTAGACCGTATAGTGGTATTTTAATTATGAATGCGGTTAGTGCGGCTAGCAATCATATTGAGTTTGTTCATGTGTTTGTTATTGTTGGGGGATTTAGTTGTATTGTGAGGATGGATAGTGAGTTTGTGTTAGAGTGTAGTGATAGTAGGGCGATTAGTAGGGGTAGTGATCCAATTAGTGTATAAAATAGAAAGTAGGTTCCGGCGTTTAGTCGTTCTATTTGATTTCCTCATCGTGTAATTATTATTAGTGTTGGGATTAGTGTGGCTTCGAATAATACGAAGAACATTATTAGGTCTGTGGCGGAGAATGTTATGATAAGCAGTGTTTGTAGCAGGATTGTGGTGGTTATGAATGTTCGTTTTCGTGGTAGGGGTTCTGTTGATAGGTGGTTTTGACTGGCTAGGATTATTAGTGGGGTGAGTCAGCATGATAGGATAATTAGGGGTGTTGATACTTGGTCTGTTGCTAGGTTTGAGTTTGAGAAGTTTATGATTGGGTGTGATGATGGGTTAAATAGTTGTAGGCTTAGGAGTGAGATTGATATGCTGTGGATTAGTGGGGTGTATCATAGTTGTGTGGGTTTACACATTGTGATTGTGGGGATTAATATGATTGTTGGAATTAGGATTTTTAGCATTGTAGGAGATTTAGGTTTTGTAGGTTGTTTGGATTGTGGGTTCGGGATGATGCGACTAGTAATGATAGTCCCAGGCTGGCCTCACATGCTGAGAATGATAGAATTAGTATGGGGTTTAGTATGAATGATTGGGTTTGTAGTTGGATTGGGTATAAAGATAGGGCAATAAATAGTGATAATATTATGCTTTCTAGACATAGTAGGGTTGAGATTAGGGAGGTTCGGTGTAGTACGAATCCTGTTATGCTGATAATGAATGTGGTGAAATAGCTGAAGTGTAGGGGTGTCATAGGGTGGCCATGTTGTATTAATCATGATTGGCTAAGTCGAAATTAGCTATTTTGGTTTAAATTAGTCACTCATTCTGCCCATTCTAAGCCTCCTTGGGTTCATTCATAGATGAATCCTAGTGTTAGAAGTAATAGGATGGTGAAGGTTCATGTGAGGGTGTGTATTGGTGTAGTTAATTGGATGGCTCAGGGGAGTGGGAGAAGGAGTGCGATTTCTAGATCAAATAGTAAAAATAGAATTGCTACGAGGAAGAATCGGATTGAGAAGGGTAGGCGGAAGGTTTTAAGTGGGTCAAATCCGCATTCGTATGGGGATAGTTTTTCGTTGTTTGGTTTTATTGTTGTTAGTTGGCTGTTGAGTGTAATAAGGAGGATTGAGATAATTAGTGATAGGGTTAATAGTGATGATGTTGTATTCATTACTTTTCTTCAGGGTTTAACTGAAACTTAATGATTGGAAGTCATTTATACTGGTTAATATTAGAAAAGTATGAACCTCATCAGTAGATTGAGATGTATAAGAATAGTCAGACGACGTCTACAAAGTGTCAATATCATGCAGCAGCTTCAAAGCCGAAATGGTGGGTGGTGGTGAAGTGGAATTTGATTAGTCGTAGTAGGCAGACTATTAGGAATGTTGATCCAATGATTACGTGGAGTCCGTGGAATCCTGTTGCTACGAAAAATGTTGAGCCGTAGATTCCATCGGCGATTGTGAATGGTGCTTCATAGTATTCTATGGCTTGTAGGGCTGTGAAGTATAATCCTAGGACAATGGTTAGTGTGAGGGCTTGGATTGATTGGTTTCGGTTGGCCTCTATTAGGCTGTGGTGGGCTCAGGTGATTGTTACTCCTGAGGCTAATAGGACTGCTGTATTTAGTAGGGGAACTTCAAATGGGTTTAGTGGGTGGATTCCTGTTGGCGGTCAGCACCCCCCTAGTTCTGGGGTAGGGGCCAGGCTTGAGTGGTAGAAGGCTCAAAAAAATCCAATAAAGAAGAATACTTCTGATGTGATGAATAGAATTATTCCGTATCGTAGGCCTTTTTGTACTGGTGTGGTGTGATGTCCTTGGAACGTACTTTCTCGTACGATATCTCGTCATCATTGTAGTATTGTTAGGAGTGTGACTAATAGGCCTAAGATTATAAGTGTTGTTGAGTTATAGTGGAATCATATTGCAAGTCCTGAGGTTAGTAGTAGTGCTGCTGTTGCTCCAGTTAGTGGTCATGGGCTTGGGTCTACTATGTGGTAGGCGTGGGTTTGGTGGGCCATTATACGTTTTCTTGTAGGTACAGACTCAGTAATAGGACGAATACGTATGCTTGGATTATGGCGACGGCTAGTTCTAGTAGTATTAGTAGTAATAGAATGGTTGAGGTTAGCAGGGATAGTATGGGTGATATGGATGTTATGGAGATTGTGGCAGTGGAGATAAGTTGGATTAGCAGATGTCCGGCTGTTAGGTTAGCTGTGAGTCGTACCCCTAAAGCTAGTGGTCGGATTATTAGGCTGATGGTTTCAATGATGATGAGGGTTGGGATTAATATGGAGGGTGTGCCTTCTGGTAGGAGATGGCCTAGTGATTTGGTTGGTTGGTTTCGTAGTCCTGTTAGGACTGTGGCTAATCATAGGGGGACAGCTAGTGCTATGTTTATGGATAATTGTGTGGTTGGTGTAAATGTATATGGTAGTAGTCCTAGTAGATTGATGGTTAGTAGTAGTGTTATTAGTGATACTAGGATTAGAGATCATTTATGTCCTGGTTTGTTAATTGGTAGTATTAATTGTTTTGTGATTATAGTGGTTATTCATAGTTGTAGGGTTGATAGGCGGTTTATTAATCATCGGTTGTTTTGTGTTGGGAATATTATTGGTGGTGTAATAGTGGCTAATGTAATTAGTGAGAGTCCTAGGATTTGTGGGCTTAAGAATTGGTCAAAGATTGTTAGGTTCATGGTCAGTTTCAGGGATTGGTGTGTGGGTGTTCATGGTTATTAATAATGTTGTTTGTTTGTAGGAAGGATGTAATTTTTGGTTGGTGGATTATAATGTATGTTAATCATGTGGCTAGTATGATAGATAGTCATGGGTTTGGGTTTAGTTGTGGCATATCACTAAGGAGAGGTGGTAAAATCTCTCTTTTCTAGCTTAAAAGGCTAGTGCTGTCCGGTTTAGCTTCTGTAGTGTTTATGAGGGTATTAGTGAGGATCAGGTTTCGAAATGTTTTAGTGGGGTTGATTCTACTACGATTGGTATAAAGCTGTGATTTGCTCCGCAGATTTCTGAGCACTGTCCGTAGAAGATTCCTGGTCGTGTTGTGGTAAAGGTTGTTTGATTTAGTCGTCCTGGGATGGCGTCTGTTTTTACGCCTAGGGATGGTATTGCTCATGAGTGTAACACGTCTTCGGCTGAAATTAATATTCGAATTGGGGATTCTATTGGGACTACCATGCGGTGGTCGACTTCTAATAGTCGGAAGTGTCCTTTTGGCAGTTCTTGGGTTGGGATTATATATGAGTCGAATTCTAAGTTTTCATAGTCGGTGTATTCATATGTTCAGTATCATTGATGGCCTATGGCTTTAATGGTTAAGTATGGGTTGTTGATTTCGTCTATTAGGTACAGGACGCGTAGTGAGGGTAGTGCGATGGTGATTAGGACGATGGCTGGTAGGATTGTTCAGATGATTTCTACTTCTTGGGCGTTTATGGTATTGGTGTGTGTTAGTTTTGTTGTTATTATTATTGAGATAATATAGAGTACTATGGTACTGATTAGGAATACGATTATTAATGTGTGGTCATGAAAGTGTAGTAGTTCTTCTATGATTGGTGATATTGCGTCTTGGAATCCTAATTGGATTGGGTGGGCCATTAAGTCGTAAAGGGGTTAAACCTATAATTTAGCTTTGACAAAGCTATGTAATGTGTTTACTAACGTCTTGAGAAAGAAACATGTAGGTTATGTGGTTGGCTTGAAACTAACTTGAGGGGGTTCAAATCCTTCCTTTCTTGTGTTTGTACGTGGGTGGGTTCTTCGTAGGTGTGGTATGGAGGGGGGCAGCCGTGTAGTCACTCTACATTGGTAGATGTAAGTTCAATTGTTGTAATTTTTCGTTTTGATGAGAATGCCTCTCAGATAATGAATATTATTATGATTACTGCAATTAGGGAGATCAAGGACCCAATGGATGAGATAGAGTTTCACATGGTGTAGGCATCTGGGTAATCGGAGTAACGTCGTGGTATACCAGCGAGACCTAAGAAGTGTTGTGGGAAGAAGGTTATATTTACCCCTGCAAATATGACTCCAAAGTGTACTTTGGTTCAGGTTTGGTGTAGTGAATAGCCGGAGAATAGTGGAAATCAGTGAGTAAATCCTGCTATGATGGCGAATACGGCCCCTATTGATAGAACATAGTGGAAGTGGGCTACAACATAGTATGTGTCATGTAATACAATATCTAGTGATGAGTTGGCTAGGATGATACCTGTTAGTCCTCCGATTGTAAATAAGAAGATAAATCCTAGGGCTCAGAGTATGGCAGCGTCTCATTTAATAAGGCCTCCGTGTAATGTGGCTAGTCAACTGAATACTTTTACCCCGGTTGGGATAGCGATAATTATTGTAGCTGATGTAAAATAGGCTCGTGTGTCTACGTCTATTCCAACGGTGAATATGTGGTGGGCTCATACGATAAAGCCTAGGAAACCAATGGATATTATTGCTCATACTATGCCTATGTAGCCGAATGGTTCTTTTTTGTTGGCGTAATATGTTACTACGTGAGAGATTATACCGAATCCTGGTAGAATGAGAATGTATACTTCTGGGTGACCAAAAAATCAGAATAGGTGTTGGTATAGGATTGGGTCTCCTCCACCTGATGGGTCAAAGAAGGTTGTATTTAAGTTTCGGTCGGTAAGTAGTATTGTGATTCCGGCGGCTAACACAGGAAGTGAGAGTAGTAATAATACGGCTGTGATTACCACTGATCAAACGAATAGTGGGGTTTGGTATTGTGATATTGTGGGGGATTTTATGTTGATTGCTGTGGTGATGAAGTTAATGGCCCCCAGGATTGAGGAGACTCCGGCTAGGTGGAGGGAGAAGATGGTTAGGTCTACTGATGCGCCGGCATGGGCTAGGTTGCTGGCTAATGGTGGGTATACGGTTCAGCCGGTTCCTGCGCCCGTTTCAACTCCTGATGATGCTAGGAGTAGGAGTAGGGATGGTGGTAGTAGCCAGAAGCTTATGTTGTTTATTCGTGGAAATGCTATGTCTGGGGCTCCAATTATTAATGGTACGAGTCAGTTTCCGAATCCTCCGATTATTACGGGTATGACTATGAAGAAGATTATGACGAAAGCATGGGCTGTGACAATCACATTGTAGATTTGGTCGTCTCCTAGGAGGGTGCCTGGTTGGCTTAGTTCTGCTCGGATTAGTAGGCTTAGGGCTGTACCAACTATGCCTGCTCAGGCTCCGAAAATTAAGTAAAGGGTACCGATATCTTTGTGGTTAGTGGAGAATAATCAACGGGTTAGAGTCACTGGTAAGATGGCTGAGGTAAGCGTTAGGCTGTAGACCTTTTTACAGGGGTTTTAATCCCCTTCTTATCAGACCTTGTAGTGAAATTCATGCCAAATTGCAAATTTGGAGATACACAGTAGATGGTGTCTTGGTTTTTATGTTAGAAAAATCAGTAAAATTTATAGGCAAAAGCCCGCTGGATTGGGTGTTTAGCTGTTAACTAAATTGTTTATGGGATCGAGGCCCATTTGTCTAGTGAGGCTTTGGCTTAATTAAAGTGTCTGAGTTGCATTCAGGAGATGTAGGATAAAGTCTTACAAGTCTTAAATATGGTTACAGAAACTAAGAGTTGTTAGTTCTTATTTGGGGGGTTGAAGGCCCCTGGTTTGTGACATTATCCTAAGTTTCTATATGATTATTGTGAGAGTTGGCATGATTGGAGTAATAAAGGAGGACATGATAATTATTAGTGGTAAGAGTGGTTTTTGGTTGGTTTTGTGGCGTCATTGTTGTGAATGGTTGTTTGTGTTTGGCGGTAATGTGATGGTTGAGTAGTATGCAATTCGTAGGTAAAAGAATAGGCTAAGTAGTGAAAAAATAGCTGTTATGGTTGCTACTGTTGTTATGTGGTTTTTGGTTAGTTCTTGTAGGATGAGTCATTTTGGTATGAACCCTGTTAGTGGGGGGAGACCTGCTAGTGATATTAGGTTTAATATTATCATTGAGTTAAGAATTGGTAGTTTTGTTCATGATGTTATTATTGTGGATATTTTGTTAGTTTCTAGTGATTTGATTATTAGTAGTATTGTTGCGGTTATGAAGATGTATGTGTAGAATGTTAGTAGTATGAGTTTGGTTGATAATGTTATGACTATAACTATTCATCCGAGGTGGGCAATTGAGGAGAAGGCTATGATCTTTCGGAGTTGGGTTTGGTTTAATCCCCCTCAACCCCCAATTAAAATAGATGTTAGTCCGAGTATAATTAATAGGGGTGTATTTAGGGATTGGTTGATTATTAGTAATAGGGCTAGTGGGGCTAATTTTTGTCAGGTTGTTAAGACTAGTGTTATTGTTGTTGTGGTTCCTTGTAGGGTTTCTGGTAGTCAGTAGTGGAATGGGGCTAGTCCTAGTTTTATTGCTAGGGCAGCAGTGATTATTGTACATGATATGGTGTTGGATAGGTGTGTGATGTTAAATTGTCCTGAGTCTCAGGTGTTATTAATAATGGAGAATAGAAGTAGTGCTGAAGCAGCTGTTTGTGTGAGGAAGTATTTGATAGCGGCTTCGATTGCTCGTGGATGGTGCTGTTTGGCGATGAGGGGGATGATTGCTAGTATATTGATTTCTAAGCCTACTCATGCCATAATTCAGTGGTTGCTTGTGATTGTGATTATTGGGCCCAGGATTAGGCTAGGAATAATGATTATGCTTGCGTGAGGGTTCATTAGTAGAGGAAGGGTTTAAACCAACATTTTTGGGGTATGGGCCCAAAAGCTTAATTAGCTGACTTTACTGAATAGGATTTAGTATAATGGAAGTATGAGGAGTTTTGATCTCCTAGGTATAGGTTCAAGTCCTATTTTTCTAAGGAGACGAGAGGGCTTGAACCTCTATTGTCTACCCTATCAAGGTAGCCCTATAGTTCAGGCACGTGTCCTTTATAGCATGGGTGGTAATCCGGCGAAAGTGGTGATTATAGAGGTATGTCATAGGCATAATGTTAGTGTGACGGGGAGAAAGTTTTTTCATAATAGGAATATTAGTTGGTCGTATCGGAATCGTGGATATGAGGCTCGTACTCATAGGAATCCTATTGCCAATAGTATGGTTTTTAGAATTAGTAGTAAGGTGAGTAGTTCGGGTGGGTTATTAATTGGGGAGGAGTTTAAAAATATGATAGTAGTGATTATGTTTATTATTAGGATGTTAGCATATTCTGCTAAGAATAATAGTGCGAATGGGCCGGCAGCGTATTCTACGTTGAAGCCTGATACGAGTTCTGATTCACCCTCTGTAAGGTCGAATGGTGATCGGTTTGTTTCTGCTAGGGTAGAGATGTACCATATCATTATGAGGGGTCATGAGGAGAAAATTAAGAATATTGGTTCTTGTGTTGTTATGAAGGTTTGTATGTTGAAGCTGCCTGAGAATAGGACTATTGAGATAAGAATGATGCCCAAGGTTACTTCGTAGGAGATGGTTTGTGCTACTGCTCGTAGGGCCCCTATTAGGGCATATTTTGAGTTTGAGGATCAGCCGGATCATATAATTGAGTAGACTATAAAGCTAGATATAGAAATTAAGAATAGTAGGCCCAGGTTTAGGTCGGCAAGTGGGAATGGTATTGGTAGTGGTAGTCAGATTGAGAGGGCTAGTAGTAAGGCTAGGGTTGGGGCTAATATAAATAGTGTGGTAGATGAGTTTGCTGGGAAAATAGGTTCTTTTGTGAATAGTTTTATACCGTCGGCTACGGGTTGTAATAGTCCGTATGGGCCGACGATGTTTGGGCCTTTTCGTAGTTGTATATATCCTAGTATTTTTCGTTCAATTAGGGTGAAGAAGGCTACTGCAATTAGAATGGGGATTATGTATATTATGGGGGATAGTAGGTTTGGTAGTAGTTCAGACATAATTGAGGAGGGGAGTTGAACCCCTGGGTAAAGGGCTTAGGCCTTTTGCATTATTACCTGGCTCTGCCACCCCAATTAGCCCTGTGTCTTGGGCTGTGGGTAGTATTCTTATTATTAGTTTAGTTGTGTTCACTAATGTAAGTTTAAGGCTTGGCTTAAAGTATTGGCCTCATCTTTTCGGTCCTTTCGTACTGGAAAAGATTTGGTTATAGATAGAAACCGACCTGGATTACTCCGGTCTGAACTCAGATCACGTAGGACTTTAATCGTTGAACAAACGAACCCTTAATAGCTGTTGCACCATTAGGATGTCCTGATCCAACATCGAGGTCGTAAACTCCGTCGTCGATAGGGACTCTGTGACGGGATTGCGCTGTTATCCCTGGGGTAGCTTGGTTCGTTGGTCAAGTTGATTGGATCATTTTGCTTAGGGCACTTTGAATTGTTTATCTAGGTAGAGAATTATGTTCTTTTTTCGGGGGTTTTGTTTTGCTCCGAGGTCGCCCCAACCAAAAATATGTATCAGGTATTAGTTGAAATTTATAGGCCCAGTGGGGGAGGTGTAGTGCTAATTGATGATTTTTTTGAAGTTCCACAGGGTCTTCTCGTCTTATATTTGTATTCTCGCTTTTGCACGAGGAGATCAATTTCACTGATTGTCCGTAAGAGACAGGTAGGACCTCGTTTAGCCTTTCATACTAGTCTTTATTTAAAAGACAAGTGATTACGCTACCTTTGCACGGTTAGGATACCGCGGCCGTTAAACAGTGTCACTGGGCAGGCATCACCCCTAATACTGTTTATTGCTAGGGGCTATGTTTTTGGTAAACAGTCGGGTCCTTTGTTTGCCTAGTTCCTTTTACAGGTTTTAATCTTTCTTATTTTACGCTCCTGTGTTGGGTTAACAGTTTATGTTATATGTTCTGTTTAGTGTTATTGTTCTTATATTAGTTGTTAATAATCAGTAGTTTGTCTGTTCTGATTTAAGCTGGCGTAATAGAGAAGTTTATCTTCTTGTTACTCATTTTAGCATTAGTTCTTCTACTCGGGTAGAGTAGCCCAGTGTTGTTTGAGGAGTAAATTGTTGTTTATATTTTTTGTGGTGGGCTTTGACGCGGTCTTTAGTGGTGGCTGCTTTAAGGCCTACGGTTGGTTGGAGTTGTGGTTTGTCCTTCATTTTAGGTTGTGTCCTGTTTCAATTTGGCTGTACCCTAATTGAATGGCTCCTAAATTTTTCTTGTAACTTTTAGTTGTTTTTGGAATATTTAGGGTTGGGCTTATACCCGTTTATTGGGCAACCAGCTATCACTAGGTTCGTTAGGCTTTTCACCTCTACTTAATGGTCTTATCACTCTTTTGCCACAGAGATGATGATAGCTTTAGTTATATTGGCCGCCTTTAAGTAGCTCACCTAGTTTCGGGGCTTTAGACTTTAGTTCTCTTTGCCCAGATGTTGCTGACTAAATCATGGTGCAAAAGGTACAAGGGTTAATCTTTGCTTTTTTTTGCTTAAATATGTTTCATTTTTTTCAATTTTCCCTTGCGGTACTGTTTTTATTGCTTCAGTTATCTTTTCTGTCGCCCATACTAGGATTAGAGAATGTTTTAGTTTTGTTTAGGTGGATGATAAGCTTGTTGATTTAAATGTTATTTGTTGAGCTAGTTTTTTGCTCAAAACAACCTTGGTTAATTGGGTATGTTTCAGGTGTAAGCTGAATGCTTTAGGTTAAGCTATGTTTTGTAGTCCAAGTACACCTTCCGGTATACTTACCTTGTTACGACTTACCCCATCTGTTTATTTGTTTGGTGTTTATTTATAGTTGGGTTTTTGTTGATGGGGGTGACGGGCGGTGTGTGCGTATCTCAGGTCCGTTTTAAATTGAGCTCTCTGTTCTCGGTTTACTACTAAATCCTGCTTTAAATTTAGACCTGTTTCATGGTTCTATTCTGTAGTAATTTCTATTGTAGAAAATGTAGCCCATTTCTTCCATCTTAGTTGGCTACACCTTGACCTGACTTGTTAGCTGTTTAGGCTCTTGGGCTTACTTTTTGGCTTTCATAAGGTAAGCTGTGACGGTGGTATATAGGCTGAGTTTGCAAAGGATGGTGAGGTTTAGCGTGGATTATCGATTATAGAACAGGCTCCTCTAGGGGGATTTGAGGTACCGCCAAGTCCTTGGAGTTTTAAGCATTTTGCTCGTAGTTTTCTGGCGGATATTTTTGTGTTTTAAATATCTGGGTTTAGGGTTAAGCATAGTGGGGTATCTAATCCCAGTTTGTGTCTTAACGATCGTGGGTTCAAATTGTCTGTTGTGCTAAGATTGTTTTCAGTATTGGGTTAATTAATGCCTTACGTATGACAGTTTGGTTTTGGGTTAGTCTTAGGGTGGTATGAATTGGGGTTTAGCCACATTTTACGCCGTATGGTTGTTGCTTTGGGCTTCTTGTATAACCGCGGTGGCTGGCACGAGATTTACCAGCCCTGGTGGTGTGTTTACTATAACTAAGTCAAGCTTGTGCTTATTGCTTAAGGTTAGTCACTGTTGTAGTACCCTTGGGGGTGTGGCGAAGCAAGGTGTTTTGGGCTATCATGGTGTGCCTGATACCGGCTCCTTTTGTCTGGTGTTGACTTTTAGGGCATTTTCACTGGTTTGCTGATACTTACATGTGTAGGTTTAGTAAGAAGTAACATTAAGATTAGGACCAAATCTTTGTGTTATTCGGGTATATAATAACCATCTTGGCGTCTTCAGTGCCATGCTTTAATGTAAGCTACGATAAC